CTATTTTATTACGAATAATTCCGACAACTTCAAGAGAAAGGGAAGCATTTACCTATTATAGAGATGGTGCGATTTGATTCTTTTTTTTTTCTCAGCCTTACGAGAAAGACACACGCGTCGGGAAAGAAAAATAGTATTGAAAAAAAAATCTCCGCTTGTTGAAGGTTAAGTTTCGAAATCGAACAACCCCTTACTGTCGTGTATCTCCGATTAATGCAGCCCCAGATGCTTCAATTGTCGATTCTAGTATTGAGCGAAAGGTTACACCACCACCTACTAGGTAGGTTCTATATTATATATATATTTATTACAGGTCAATCCTATTCCATACCACTAGGCGGCATAAGGGAAGAAGCACTACACCTAGGAATCAACAACATGAACACTTTGTTAGAAACTTTTCCCTTCCTTAATAACAGGATCCGGATTAACAAAACAAAAATGGTTGTGATAACAAATATCCATCTCGTTTGTACTTTTGGTACCTGTATAACCATCGAAGACTGTTGAAGTGACTAATTCCGCGAAATTTGGTAGGAGGCGTTGAGGACAAAGAAATTGTTGGGGTTACCCTTTCATTTTTATTTAGATCGAGTATAAATTCTCAATACGCTTAATGTTAAGAAAGGGTCCCCTGCAGGAAGGTTGGCTAGAAATTTATTGTAAAAACATTAGCCCCGCTCGGTTTATAATGAGAATATTTCAATCGTTTTTTTTATTCCCTGTATTCTTTCTCATTATGAACATAAAGGAGGAGCCGTATGAGATAAAAATCTCACGTATGGTTCTGGAACGGATATTTATCGAATAATGAAGACCGTAACGGATGTCAGCGCAATCCGAAGGAAATTATGCGGAAGCTTTACAAAATTATTATGAAGCTATGCGACTTGAAATTGATCCCTATGATCGAAGTTATATACTCTATAATACAGGCCTTATCCACACAAGTAATGGGGAACATACAAAAGCTTTGGAATATAATTTTAGAGCACTCGAACGAAACCCATTTTTACCACAAGCTTTTAATAATATGGCCGTGATCTGTCATTACGTGCGACTATCTCCACTATAGAAAAAAAGTAAAAAGCAAATCAGATAGTAAATACTAGAAACAAAACAAATTATAGGCTTTCTACATATGTATCGTCCAAAAAACGATTTTTATCAGCTGTAGCAAAGAAAAAAATTTCATAGAAATTGAATTATGAAGACATAGATATGCCTATATACTTTATTCTATGGATAGCGGTAAAGGATCTAATTGATAGACAAAGCGCCATAAAGATAAATTAGTACGTTTTTAGCTAATTATAAATTAAATTAATATATATAATTAATTTAATATAGAAGAAAAACTGCTTACTTATGTCATGCTATGAGATAATGGTTAGGAATCGACTTATGTAATAAAGTCAATCCACTAAGAAGGGTATTGAGCAGCGGCGTAGGATCTGATCCCAAAGAAAGAGAGTAAGTATTTCTGAAGGAAAGTCTTTTTCAATAATTCTATATAAATTTATATGTGAAACCGAGATAGGTACCTTTCTTAAAATTATAAAGAGAGATGCCTCTACTTTATACTTTCTTGAGGGTGGGATAAAAGATAAAACTTATGATCAAAATAAAAAGAAAAGTTTGAAACTTATGGAACGTATTATTTTTTGGTTAACCCAATAAAAAGTGGGATCGATCTCTGAGAAATCACATTTCATTTTAGTTATTTATAGTTCTAGAGGGTAGATAAAAATGAAAATGGGACAATTGACCGACGAGCCGTATGAGGTGAAACTCTCAAGTACGGTTCTAAGGGAAGGAATTAACTTACCTATTTCGACCGGGGAGAACAGGCCATTCGGCAGGGAGATTCTGAAATTGCGGAAGCTTGGTTCAATCAAGCCGCTGAATATTGGAAACAAGCGATAGCGCTTACTCCAGGTAATTATATTGAAGCGCAGAATTGGTTGAAGATCACGAGGCGTTTCGAATAAAAATCGAAAAAAAAAAAGAAAGCTTTTGATCCCTTTGACCCCATACAGTCAAAGAGGCAAAGAAAAACAGAATATAACGAAGAAGGGCCAATCAAATTATTTGATTATATCCCTTCTAATTCTAATCTAAGATCATTACATTTCGTAAAAAGAAACGCTACACAATAGTAATAGTTAAGAATTTAAATAGAAAATAGAGTTTCCTATTTAATTAGAATTAATATTTATTTCAAAAAATATTAATTCTAATTAAATATAAATAGAAGTAAAGTAATATGTTCTATGTAAAACATGAAATAGCTCCATCTAGTAGCTTCTAATTATGAATAAATTAGATTGAACAAACAAAAAAAAGTTTTTGCATCAATCCGAAAATAAGGGGTTTTCTAATATTCAAAAGGAAATGGGTCCGTTAGGCGCCATATAGCTATGTCATAATATATTCGAACACTTGCCCTGAATAAACTTCCAGATCATAATTGGTCTAGTGAATAACTAAATCAAAAATA